TATACAATATAATTTGAATTTATAATACTATATATCAACACATGCTTATACTTGTTGAATGCGCCAATCGGGCCTTACCTGGTTTAGGGGTTTAACAGGATAAATTAGGACTTGTACGGCATGGGGGGTAAGGGGGGTTTACCGCGCGCGAAGGAGGGGGGAATCTTAGGGATGCAGGTGGAGTAGCAATAATAGTTATGCACTTGATAGAGCTATATGCAATGAAATAAAGAATAGCTATGAAGAACTACATTCGCTGGTTGAAGGCAAGAAAATGTTCTACCTTGACTGCCCATTGGTAGGATGCAGGAAGGATGCCAGATGAAAGTGATAGGAAAAAAAAATACCAGATGCCTTTAAAAGAACGCTTTGCTTGGTGGGTGCTTGCTAATGAAGGACTCCACCATTAACTTATGCCGGGACAAATCAGGTTTGAGGGAATAGCAGTTAATGGCCCTGAAATAGGAACCAGATGCAAGGAATAGTGTGAGGAGTGCTACCCCCACGAGTTTTGTCCCTGATTCTATCAAGGACCGTGGACACCTTGGAATGTGAGGAGTTGATGGTCTCTTATTGGGTTATATGGGGAGGGGAAATTAATTGTTGAGTCGGGCAAGGGAGGTTGATTGCAAGGACTGAGTGCGTAATCACGCAATTTTTCCATTTTAAAATGAGTTCTGCAGGAGTTCTAAATCGAATGTAAATGTCCTGTTTCACAAGTATATTATATTTACATTCATTTAATGTTTTCGGGAGAGTTTAGTCTAATGTATTAAACCATGATGTAAAATTAAGCATAATATGTACTAAAGCATAGTGTTGTATTATGCATATTATGTACTAGAACATAGTGCATTGAATAATGTCGGAGTGTATTTAATGACAGAAAATAGTTTAGTTGAGAATTCTAGCTTTGGGAGCTAGGGGTGGGAGTTGAAATCTCTCTTTTCTGGCGCTAGGGGGGATTTTAACCTCCGATCTCCGGATTACAAGACCGGCGCTTTGTGTCTAAGCTACTAGGGCAGCTGAGGTTGATGGATTTGTTCTCTAGCCAGCCTGCTAATGGGTTAAAGACTAAAAATAGTATAAAATACAGGATCGAGGCAATTTGTCCGATGATGACGAAGGGGTGCTCGACTGGTATGCCGCCGATTCAGGTGAGGATGGCGACGTCTGCTACTAGGGCTCAGAATAGGAGTTGTGACAGGGGGCGGAAGGTTAGTCCTTGTTGTTTGGAGGTGTGGAGTAGGGGTACGAGCATGAGAATTAGGATGGAGAAAAGTAGTGCTAGAACTCCTCCTAGCTTGTTGGGAATTGATCGTAGAATGGCATATGCAAATAGGAAGTATCACTCTGGTTTAATGTGGGGGGGCGTCACTAAGGGGTTGGCGGGGGTAAAGTTCTCTGGGTCGCCTAGGAGATTTGGTGAGAATAAGGCTAGGGAGGTTAGAGCTATAACAAGGATGCTAAATCCTAGTAAGTCTTTATATGAGAAGTATGGGTGGAATGGAATTTTATCTGCATCTGAGTTTAATCCTATTGGGTTGTTTGAGCCTGTTTCGTGTAAAAATAGGGCGTGTAGTAGTGTGGCCGCGACGATTAAAAATGGGAGTAGGAAGTGGAATGCGAAGAATCGTGTTAGGGTTGCGTTATCTACGGAGAAGCCTCCTCAGATTCATTGAACTAAGGCATCTCCAATATATGGGACGGCTGAAAGAAGATTTGTAATAACTGTCGCTCCCCAGAAAGATATTTGCCCTCATGGTAGTACGTAGCCTACGAAAGCAGTTATTATAACTAATAGCAAGAGGACCACACCAATGTTTCAGGTTTCTTTATATATATATGAGCCGTAGTAGAGGCCTCGGCCGATGTGCAGGTAAATGCAGATGAAGAAGAAGGAGGCTCCGTTGGCGTGTAAGTTGCGGATAATTCATCCGTAGTTGACGTCTCGGGAGATGTGGGCTACGGATGAGAATGCGGTCGAGATATCTGAAGTGTAGTGTATGGCCAGAAATAGGCCGGTTAGGATTTGTATAATAAGGCATAATAGTAGCAGGGAACCAAAGTTTCATCATGCGGAAATATTGGAGGGGGCGGGGAGATCAATTAGTGCGTCATTGGCAATTTTGAATAGTGGGTGGGTTTTTCGGGTGACCATAGTTCTTGTAGTTGAAGTTACAACGGTGGTTTTTCAAGTCATTAGTCCTGGTTAGAGTCCTGGCGAGAATTATGACATATTTTTTTGATTTGCTATTATTGGGGCTGGTTGTGGGTTTGGTTGGGGTTGCTTCTAATCCAGCTCCTTATTTTGCTGCTTTGGGGTTGGCTGTGGCGGCAGGAGTGGGGTGTGGGGTTTTGGTAGGGCATGGGGGGTCATTAGTTGGTTTAATATTATTTTTAATTTATTTAGGGGGCATATTGGTAGTATTTGCGTACTCGGCAGCTTTGGCTGCTGAGCCTTTTCCTGAGACGTGGGGGGTAGGGTCAGTCAAGGTTTATGTTTTGGTATACCTATTGGGGGTGGGAGTTGCGGTGTGGTGATTTTGGAGTGGTTTTGGTGGTGGGTGGGTTGTTGTAGATGAATTTAAGGAGTTTTTTGTAGTGCGTGGGGATACTAGTGGGATTTCTTTAATGTATTCCGCTGGAGGGGGGATGTTGGTTGTATGTGCGTGGGTGTTACTATTGTGCCTGTTTGTGGTACTGGAGTTGACGCGAGGTCTTGGACGGGGGGCATTGCGAGCGGTTTAGAGCGAGGCAAGGAGGATAATAATTAGTGCTGTAGAAATTAGGTAGAAAGTTAAGTAGATTTTGATGATATTGGTGTTGTTGCCGAATAGTGAGGAGAGGAAGTGGTGGAGGGGGTGGAGGCCTTTGGGGCCCATTTCTAGTCATTGCCGGTCAAATTTAGTGGCGCGTTTGCCTAAGGTGAGTGTAAGTTGCGGGGCTAGGCGATGAACAATGTTGGGAAAGAATCCTAGTATGTTGGAGAACTTGTGAGGGTTTAGGGAGGATATGATTTTGATTTGTTTGGAGGCCGAGGTGGCTAAGGCAAGGGCGATAATTAGGCTTAGGATTGTAATTACTAGCGCGGCTAGTTTTAGGGAAGGGGGTATTGTTATGGTTGGGGTTTTTAGTGGGATGAAGTTTGAGGTAATGATGAGACCTGCAATTATGGCTCCTCAGGCTAGGCGTTTAATTGGTGCAGTTGCTGTTGGGTAATTTTCATTAATTGGGGATAGGGGCAGGAATCGGGGGGAACCCATGGTTACGAAGAACAGAACTCGGAGGCTATAGACCGCGGTAAAAGATGTGGCAATTAGGGTTAGGATTAGGGCTCAGGCGTTCAGGTAGGAAGTGTTGAGGGCTTCAATAATTGCGTCTTTTGAATAGAAGCCTGCTAGGAAGGGCATGCCTGTGAGGGCAAGGCTGCCAATGGTGAGGCAGGAGGATGTAATTGGCATCAAGTTGTGTAGCCCTCCTATTTTTCGAATGTCTTGCTCGTCGTTAAGGCTGTGAATAATTAAGCCGGAGCATAGGAAGAGCATGGCTTTGAAGAAGGCGTGTGTACAAATATGTAGGAAGGCTAGTTGGGGCTGATTTAGTCCAATTGTAACTATTATTAAGCCAAGCTGGCTTGATGTTGAGAATGCTACAATTTTTTTAATGTCGTTTTGGGTGAGAGCACAGGTGGCAGTGAATAGGGTTGTTAGGGCGCCTAAGCATAAGCAGGTTGTTAGGGCAATTGGGTTATTTTCTATTAAAGGGTGTAGTCGGATTAGGAGGAAGATGCCTGCGACTACTATGGTGCTTGAGTGAAGTAGAGCTGATACTGGGGTTGGACCTTCCATTGCTGAGGGCAGTCATGGGTGAAGCCCAAATTGAGCTGATTTTCCTATAGCAGCTAGGATGATGCCTATAAGTGGGAGGGTTATGTCGAAGTTTTTGGCTAGTGTAAATATTTGGGGGATTTCTCAGGAGTTGAGGTTTGTGGCGACCCAGGCGATGGTAAGAATTAAGCCTACATCTCCAACTCGGTTGTAGAGTACTGCTTGTAGGGCAGCAGTGTTTGCGTCGGCTCGGCCGTGCCACCATCCGATGAGAAGGAAGGATATGATACCTACTCCTTCTCAGCCAATAAATAGTTGGAATAGGTTATTGGCGGTAACTAGGATGATTATGGCTACTAAGAATAATAGTAAATATTTGAAGAATCGGCTTAGGTGTGGATCTGAGTGCATGTATCATGATGCGAAGTCTATAATTGATCATGTTACGTATAGGGCAACAGGGGTGAAAATTAGTGAGTAGTGGTCGAATTTAAAACTGACGTTGATATCAAAATTTATAATATTTATTCAGTTTAAAGTGGTTATTACGTTTTCTATCCCTTGGTCTAGGAAAATAATTAGTGGAATAAGGCTAATGAAGAACGTGAGGGATACGGTGGTTTTAATATGTTTTAGGCCTCAGTCTTGGTTTAGGGGTTTTGGGTCTAGGGTTATTACGAGGGGCCATACTAGTATTGTTAGGGTGAGCAGCAGGGTTGAGGTTATGATAATCTTTACCATAGTTCCTACTTGGAGTTGCACCAAGAGTTTTTGGTTCCTAAGACCAACGGATGAACTATTATCCTTTAGGAGCAATTGAATGAGCCGCGGAGTTTAACCGCGGGGGGTAGGGATTAGCAGTCCTTACTGCATCTGGCCTCTTTCGGTGGATAAGGGGGTTTTAACCCCTATTTTTAGAACCACAATCTAATGTTTTGTATTAAACTATATCTACAGTATCATCATCCTCATATAATTTCTGGTTTTGCGATAAGGAGAATGACTGGGAGGAGGTGGAGGGCTAATAATAGGTGTTCTCGTGTGTGGAAGGGCTGTAGGTTAATAATATGTTTAGGGAGGGGGCCTCGTTGGGTTATAAGATAGAGGTATAGGGAGTAGGCTGCGGTGATGAGGGTTCCCGTTCCGGTAAGGACAAGGGTTCATGGGGATCAGTTAAATATTGCTGTAATGATTATCAGCTCTCCTATTAGGTTTGGGAGAGGAGGGAGGGCTAGGTTTGCTAGGTTTGCTGTAAATCATCAGACGGCTGTTAGGGGAAAAATAATTTGTAGTCCTCGGGCTAAAATTATTGTTCGGCTGTGAGTTCGTTCATATGTTGTATTGGCTAGGCAGAATAGTGCGGAGGAAACAAGGCCGTGGGCAATTATAAGTACTAGGGCTCCAGTGAAGCCTCATGGGGTTTGAATTAGGATTCCCCCTGCTACCAGTCCTATATGGCTTACAGAGGAGTAGGCGATTAGGGATTTAAGGTCAGTTTGTCGTAGGCAGATGGAGCCGGTTATAATTACTCCTCATAGGGCTAATGCAATGATGGGGTATACTAGATTTTTGGATAGTGGGTCTAATACAATTATTATTCGTATTATGCCGTAGCCTCCTAGTTTCAGGAGGATTGCTGCTAGGACCATGGAGCCTGCTACAGGGGCTTCTACATGGGCTTTTGGTAGTCAGAGGTGGACTCCATATAGTGGCATTTTTACTAAGAAGGCGACTAGGCAGGCAGTTCATCAAAGTTTATCTCCTCATGAGGAGAGGGCTAGAGGATGTGTGTGTTGAATTATTATTATTGAGAGTGTCCCTAAATCTTTGTGAAGTAAAAGGAGGGCTACTAGTAGAGGGAGGGATCCGGCTAAAGTGTAGAATAAGAAGTATGTGCCCGCGCTTAGTCGTTCAGCTTGATTACCTCAGCGGGTAATGATGATTAGGGTAGGGATAAGGGTGGCTTCAAATATAATATAAAATATAATAATTTCGGTAGCCCCAAATGCTATAATTAGGAATATTTGTAGTGAGGCCATAAGGGTGATGTAATTACGTTGTCGGCTAATTGGTTCTGTTTTAATGTGGTTTTGACTGGCGAGGATTATGAGGGGGAGGAGTCAGCAGGTGAGTACTAATAGGGGGGTGGATAGGGGGTCTGTGCCTATATATGAGTTGGAGTTTATTCATCCTGTTTCTAAAGGTCATTTAATTCAGGCGAGGCTAATTAAAGCAATGATTAGGCTTTGGAAGGTTGTGGTGGGTCAAAGTCATTTGGGGGAGGTTAATCAGATTGTGGGGAATAATATTATTGTTGGAATTAGGATTTTTAGCATTGTAGGAGGTTAAGGGCTTGTAAGCGGTCTGTCCCGTGGGTGCGGGCTGTGGCGACTAGTAGTGCTAGGCCTGCGCTGGCTTCACAGGCCGAGAAGGCAAGAAGTAAAATAGGGGCTGCGGAAAAGGCGGTTGATTCTAGTTGTAGGGTTCATAGGGCCAGGGCAATAAATAAAGATAGTATTATTCCTTCTAAACACAGAAGTGCAGATAAAAGGTGGGTGCGATGGAATGCTAGGCCTGTGAGCCCCAGGGTAAATGCTGATGTGAAGCTAAGATACACAAGGGTCATAAGGAGGTCACGGATTTAAACCGTGGTTTTCTGAGTCGAAATCAGAGGTCTTGTGTTGGACTAACTTCCTATTCAGCTCATTCTAAGCCTCCTTGAAGTCACTCGTAGATTAAGCCCAAGGTTAGTAGGATTAGGATGGTAGCAGCTCATAGGAGAGTATGGGCGGGGTTTAGTAATTGATTTCCTCAAGGTAGGGGGAGTAAAAGGGCGATTTCTAGATCAAATAGAAGAAATAGAATGGCAATTAAGAAAAAGCGTAGGGAAAATGGAAGACGTGCTGATCCTAGGGGGTCAAAACCACATTCATAGGGAGAGAGTTTTTCTGCATCTGGGTTTATTTGTGGGAGTCAGAATGATACTAAAGCTAAAATTAAGGAGAGAGCTGTGGGGATTATTATAACAGCTAGGATTAAGTTCATTATCTTTCCTTGGGGTTTAACCAAGACTAGGTGATTGGAAGTCACTCGTACTAACTTTAAATACTAGAAAGATATGAGCCTCATCAGTAAATAGAGACGTATAGGAATAATCACACGACGTCTACGAAATGTCAGTATCAGGCGGCAGCCTCAAACCCGAAATGGTGGTCTGATGTGAAGTGGTATTGGATTTGCCGAAGAAGACAGATAGTAAGGAAAGTTGAGCCAATAATGACGTGTAGTCCGTGGAATCCTGTTGCCACGAAGAAGGTTGAGCCATAGACGCCGTCTGCGATGGTGAAGGGGGCCTCGTAATATTCTATGGCTTGTAAGGCGGTGAAGTAGAATCCAAGTAGAATTGTTAGTGTTAGAGATTGAATTGCTTGTTTGCGTTCTCCTTCTATTAGGCTGTGGTGGCATCATGTTACTGTAACACCTGATGCTAGTAGTACGGCAGTGTTGAGCAGTGGAACTTCGAATGGGTCTAGGGTTGTGATGCCGGTGGGAGGTCAGCATCCTCCAAGCTCGGGGGTTGGAGCGAGACTGGAGTGGTAGAAAGCTCAGAAGAATCCTAGGAAAAAAAAGACTTCTGAAGTAATAAAAAGGATTATACCATATCGTAGCCCTTTTTGGACTGGCGGGGTATGATGTCCTTGGAAGGTGCTTTCCCGAATAATGTCTCGTCATCATTGATACATGGTAAGAAGTATTAGTATTAATCCCAGTGTTATAAGGGTTATTGTGTGGAAGTGGAATCAGATTGCTAAGCCTGATGTTGTTAGGAGAGCAGCTACTGCGCCGGTTAGGGGCCATGGGCTTGGATCAACCATGTGATATGCATGTGCTTGGTGGGCCATTAAACGTTTTCTTGTAAGTAGAGGCTTAATAGGAGAACAAATACGTAGGCTTGAATAATAGCGACAGCCACTTCCAGCAGGGTGAGTAGGACCAGAAGGATAGCGGTAAGTGTCGCGACTGTGGTTATTAAGGGTAATAAGGTTATTGTGGCGGTTGAGATTAGTTGAATTAATAAATGGCCTGCTGTTAGGTTGGCTGTTAGCCGCACGCCAAGTGCGAGGGGGCGGATGAATAGGCTAATTGTTTCGATAATAATTAGGATGGGGATTAGTGGGACTGGGGTGCCTTCTGGAAGAAGGTGGCCTAAGGCCGCGGTGGGTTGATTTCGTATTCCAATAATGACTGTGGCCAATCAGAGTGGTACAGCTAAGCCTATATTTAAGGATAGTTGGGTTGTGGGGGTGAAAGTGTAAGGCAGGAGCCCTAAAATGTTTAATGTGAGGATAAAAATTATTAGGGAGGTCAGGATTATTGCTCATTTATGGCCGCCTTGGTTTAGAGGGGTTAGTAGCTGTTGTGTAAATGTTTTGATAAATCAATTTTGTAAAGAAATTAGTCGGTTATTCTGGTAGCGGCTAGTTGGTGCGGGAACTAAGATTCAAGGAAGAGTAAGTGCGATAGCGATTAGGGGGACTCCTAGGTATGTGGGGCTTATAAATTGGTCAAACAGGTTTAATGCCATGGTCAGTTTCAGGTATTAGATTTAAGTTTTTCGGTGCTTAGGGTTATAATATCATTTGTAAAAGTGTGGCTTATAATTTTGGTGGGGAGTACTGTAAGAAAGATTAATCACGAGAATACAAGGATTGCGAATCATGGGGCGGGGTTTAGTTGTGGCATTTCACTAGAGGTGGTTGGGGGGCACCAATCTTTAGCTTAAAAGGCTAACGCTAATCCCTATTTAGCTTTCCAGTGAGGCGTCTTCAAGCATGAGGGAGGATCAGTTCTCGAAATGTTCTAGTGGGACGGCTTCTACGACGATTGGTATAAAGCTGTGGTTGGCCCCACAGATTTCTGAACATTGGCCATAGAACACCCCAGGGCGGGAGGTAATAAAGGATGTTTGGTTCAATCGTCCTGGGACGGCGTCGATTTTAACGCCCAGGGCTGGGACGGCTCAGGAGTGCAGGACGTCTTCGGCAGAGACTAATACTCGGATTGGTGATTCCATTGGTACCACTATACGATGGTCTGTTTCTAGCAGGCGGAATTGGCCTGGGGTTAGCTCTTGTGTTGGGACTATGTAGGAGTCAAAGGCCAGGTCTTCATAGTCTGTGTATTCATAGCTTCAATATCATTGGTGTCCCATAGCTTTTACAGTTAGATGGGGGTCATTGACTTCATCTATTAAATAAAGGATTCGTAGGGACGGTAGGGCGATTAGGATAAGAATAACTGCTGGTAAGATTGTCCAGACAATTTCAATTTCTTGGGAGTCTAGAATATATTTGTTAGTAAGTTTTGTGGTGACTATAACTACAATAATGTATAGGACTAAAGTGCTGATAAGGAAAACGATTATTAAAGCATGGTCGTGGAAGTGCAGAAGTTCTTCTATTACAGGGGAGGCCGCGTCTTGGAATCCTAGTTGTGATGGATGTGCCATTAAGCTTGGTAGCTTAAGATGCGCAGGGTTTTAACCTACGATTCTGCCTTGACAAGGCAGGGTAATTGTTTTACTAGCATCTTATGGAAGAAAGTGGCAGAGCGGTTATGTGGCTGGCTTGAAACTAGTTTATGAGGGTTCGACTCCTTCCTTTCTCGTTAGTGCGATTGTACTTGCACGAAGGCTGGTTCTTCAAATGTGTGGTAGGGGGGTGGGCATCCGTGTAGTCATTCTGCATTTGTGGAGGTTAGTTCTACAGAAAGGACTTCTCGTTTAGCAGTGAAGGCTTCTCATAAAATGTATAGGAATATTACGACTGCCACTAGGGATACCAGGGAGCCTATTGATGAAATAATGTTTCATAATGAGTAGGCGTCTGGGTAGTCTGAGTATCGTCGTGGCATTCCTGCTAGGCCTAGGAAGTGTTGTGGGAAGAAAGTCAGGTTTACACCTACAAATATTGTTCCGAAGTGGATTTTTGTTCAGGTGTCATGCAGTGTATAGCCTGTGAACAGAGGGAATCAGTGAACAAAGCCTCCTATGATGGCAAAGACGGCACCCATTGATAAGACATAGTGGAAGTGGGCTACGACGTAGTAGGTGTCGTGTAATGTGATGTCTAAGGATGAGTTAGCTAGTACAATGCCAGTTAATCCCCCTACAGTAAATAAGAAAATAAAACCAAGGGCCCATAACAGGGGGGTCTCTCATTTGATTAAGCCCCCGTGTAGAGTAGCTAGTCAGCTAAATACTTTAACTCCGGTTGGGATCGCGATAATTATGGTTGCAGATGTAAAATAGGCTCGGGTGTCTACATCCATCCCTACTGTAAACATGTGGTGGGCTCAGACGATAAAGCCCAGAAGACCAATAGCTATTATTGCTCATACTATTCCTATGTAGCCGAAGGGCTCCTTTTTGCCGGTATAGTATGCTACGATGTGGGAGATTATTCCAAATCCTGGTAAAATTAAAATGTAGACTTCTGGGTGCCCAAAAAATCAAAAGAGGTGCTGGTAGAGAATTGGGTCCCCCCCTCCCGCAGGGTCAAAGAAAGTAGTATTTAGGTTTCGGTCGGTTAATAGTATTGTGATACCTGCCGCCAGCACTGGTAAAGATAGGAGTAGAAGTACTGCTGTAATTAGAATAGCTCATACAAATAAAGGTGTTTGATATTGTGAGATGGCTGGGGGTTTTATATTGATGATGGTTGTGATGAAATTGATTGCTCCCAGGATGGAGGATACACCTGCAAGATGGAGGGAAAAGATGGTTAAATCTACAGAGGCTCCCGCGTGAGCAAGGTTTCCGGCGAGAGGGGGGTAAACAGTTCATCCTGTTCCTGCCCCTGCTTCAACCCCTGATGAAGCGAGTAGTAGTAGGAAGGATGGAGGGAGAAGTCAGAAGCTTATATTGTTTATTCGTGGAAAGGCTATGTCTGGTGCGCCAATCATTAGTGGGACCAGTCAATTTCCAAAGCCTCCAATCATGATTGGTATTACTATAAAGAAAATTATTACAAAGGCATGGGCAGTAACGATTACGTTATAAATCTGGTCGTCGCCTAAGAGGGCCCCGGGCTGGGCTAATTCTGCCCGAATTAGTAGGCTGAGGGCTGTGCCTACTATGCCGGCTCAAGCACCAAATACTAGGTAAAGGGTGCCAATATCTTTATGGTTAGTTGAGAAAAATCAGCGAGTGATCGTCACAGGTAGGATGGCCGAGGGCTAGGCGGTGGATTGTAGCTCCATAAACAAAGGTTTAACTCCTTTTCCTATCAGAGAGCCCTGTGGTGTATAAGCATGTTGGATTGCAAACCCAAAGAAGCGGCTTAGACGGCCGCCGGGGCTTTCCCCGCCTTTTTGAAGGGGGCGGGGAAAGTAGATGAATGCTCGCTGGTTTGAGTGCCTAGCTGTTAACTAGGAGTTTGTAGGATCGAGGCCTTCTCATCTAGTAAGGCTTTAGCTTAATTAAAGTGTCTGAGTTGCATTTAGAAGATGTAGGATAGAGTCCTGCAAGTCTTACACAGAGGCTAGGAGACTCTCACTCCTACTTAAAGCTTTGAAGGCTTTTGGTCTAAAGGTTATCCTAAGTCTCTAGTTGATTAGTGCTTGGGCTAGGGGGGCTAGTGGGAGTAGTAGTAGGGTGGCTGTTGTGAAGGTTGACAAGGGGGCGGTGTTTTGTGTATTTTGTAGGCGTCATGGGGCTGATGAGTTGTTGGTGTTGGGAGAGATTGTTAGGGTTATGGCGTAGCATAGGCGCAAGTAGAAGTAGAGGCTTAGTAGGGCGCTAAGTGCTATAATGGTTGCTGTTGTTGAAAGTTCTTGTGTGGTCAGTTCTTGTAGGATTAATCATTTTGGTATGAAGCCTGTTAGGGGTGGGAGGCCGCCCAAGGATAATAGTGTGAGGGCGGTGGTGGCGGTAATAATAGGGGTTTTAGATCAGTTTATTGCTAGTGTATTAATTTTTGTAGCTGATGTAAATTTGAATGCTAGGAAGGCTGCTGCTGTTATTATAATGTAAATAACTAGGGTTAGTAGGGTCAGTTGTGGTTTGTGCTGTACAATAATAATTATTCAGCCAAGGTGGGCGATTGAGGAGTATGCTAGGATTTTTCGTAGTTGAGTTTGGTTGAGGCCGCCTCACCCCCCAACTAGAACAGATGCGAGGCCCAGCATAGTAAGTAGTTGGGGGTGGGTGGTTGGGGCTATTTGGATCATTAGTGCAAATGGTGCTAGTTTTTGCCATGAGGCCATAATTAGGCCTGTTAATAGGTCTAATCCTTGTATAACTGAGGGTATTCAGAAGTGTATAGGGGCCAGTCCTAGTTTTAGTGCAATGGCTATGGTGGCCAGGGTGATTGCAGTTGGGTCTGTTAGGTGTGAAATATTTCACTCGCCCGTGGCTCAGGCATTAATGGTGCTGGCGAATAGGATTGTTGCTGCGGCAGTTGCTTGGGCTAGGAAATATTTTGTTGTAGCTTCTACTGCTCGTGGGTGGTGGTGTTGGGCTATTAGGGGGAGAATTGCTAGTGTATTAATCTCGAGGCCTATTCAGGCTAGTAATCAGTGGGAGCTTATGAATGTTAGGGCTGTACCTAGGCCGAGGCTTGATAGAAGAATCAGGATAATGTAGGGGCTCATTGGTAAGAGAAGGATTTTAACCTACATTTTTGGGGTATGGGCCCAAAAGCTTAATTTAGCTGATCTTACTAGGAAATGGTGTAATGGAAACACTTGGAGTTTTGATCTCCATGCTATGGGTTCGAGTCCCTTTTTTCTAAGGAGCCGGAGGGATTTTAGCCCTCATTAGTCACTCTATCAAAGTGGTCCTTGGGCATTCAGGCACAGCTCCTTTATAGTTGTGGGGGGAGGCCTATGAATGCAACTGGTAGGGCGGCATGTCATAGGATCAGGGCTAGTGTTATTGGTAGGAAATTTTTTCACACGAGATGCATGAGTTGGTCGTAGCGGAAGCGTGGGTATGAGGCCCGCACTCAAAGGAATAGTATGGATAGTAATGCGGCTTTTGTTATGATGTTGGTTGAAACGAGTTCAGGTATGTGGGGGAGTTGAGTTGCGCCCAGAAATAAAATTGTTGATAGTGTATTTATTAGGAGAATGTTTGCGTATTCGGCAAGAAAAAATAGTGCGAACGGGCCTCCGGCGTATTCTACGTTGAAGCCTGACACCAGTTCTGATTCCCCCTCTGTTAGGTCGAAGGGGGCTCGGTTTGTCTCGGCTAGGGTGGAGATGTACCACATGATGGCTAGTGGTCAGGCGGGGAGGAGGAGTCAGGTTGTTTCTTGGGTTGTGCTGAATATTTGGAGGGTGAACCCTCCTGTGAAAAGGATGATGGAGAGGAGAATTAGGCCTAGGCTGACTTCATATGAAATGGTCTGGGCGACTGCTCGAAGGGCTCCAATTAGGGCATATTTTGAATTTGAGGCCCACCCTGAGCCTAGGATAGAGTACACGGCTAAGCTTGAGAGGGCTAGAATAAATAGTATGCCTAGGTTTAGGTCAGTTACTGGGTTTGGAATAGGCATGGGTGCTCATAATATTAGGGCTAGGGTGAGAGCTAGTATTGGGGTAGCTAAAAATAGGATCGGGGAGGAAGTTGATGGTCGAATTGGTTCTTTAATAAATAATTTAACCCCGTCTGCGATTGGTTGCAGGAGACCATATGGGCCTACGACATTTGGGCCCTTGCGTAGTTGTATATATCCTAATACTTTTCGTTCAACCAGAGTCAGGAAGGCAACTGCTAATAATACGGGCACAATGTAGGCTAGGGGATTAATTAGGTGGGTGAGTAGGAGGGTTAACATAATTAAGAGGAGGATTTGAACCTCCGGTTGAAAGGGCTTAGGCCTTTTGCAATTGCCGGGCTCTGCCATCTTAATAAATCTTATCTTGATGTAGGGTTTATGCCCTCCTTTTGTTTAATTTAGTTGATGTCATTAAGTTAGGGTGGGGCGTGTAATAATATGGGCCCCCTTTTTCCGGTCCTTTCGTACTAGGAAGAGTGGCATTTACAGATAGAAACTGACCTGGATTACTCCGGTCTGAACTCAGATCACGTAGGACTTTAATCGTTGAACAAACGAACCCTTAATAGCGGCTGCACCATTAGGATGTCCTGATCCAACATCGAGGTCGTAAACCCTCTTGTCGATATGGACTCTGGAAGAGGATTGCGCTGTTATCCCTAGGGTAACTTGGTCCGTTGGTCGGCGGGTAGCCGGATCTTTATGGTCAGATGTTCTGTGTCTTAGAGATGTTTCTCTTGGTATTAGGGGTTACCCCAGTCCTCTTGGGAGCTTTGTTTTCTCCCGCGGTCGCCCCAACCGAAGATAGCTGATCAGGGGCTATTTAGTTTAACTTGGGTTCTTGACGTAGTTGATCTTGTATCTTAAGCTCCAAAGGGTCTTCTCGTCTTGTATTTATATGTCCGCTTCTGCACGGGCAGATCAATTTCATTGACTTGAAAAAGGAGACAGTTAAGCCCTCGTTCCACCATTCATACAGGTCTTCATTTAAAAGACAAGTGATTGCGCTACCTTCGCACGGTCAAAATACCGCGGCCGTTTAACTTGTCACTGGGCAGGTAAGACCTCCTATACGTTGATTTGCAGGAGGCGATGTTTTTGGTAAACAGGCGAGGCTTGTGTTTGCCGAGTTCCTTCTTTTTCTTTTAGTCTTTCCCTTTGATGGGCCCTCCGGTGTTGGATTAACGATTATTATTATGTGAGAATTTCTTGGTTTGTGGTGTGGTCACATTGCCCTCTTTAATTGGGCTCGATAGTTGTTAGTGGGGGGTCCGATCTAACGTACACGTGGGCTTGGGAGAAGGGGGTTCCTTCTTATTACTCATTTTAGCAGTATCTTTTCTATGTTGGCATAGAAGGACCTAATATTATTAGGGGTTTAAGATTGAATATTTGGATAATAGATTTCTGGTCTTGCCTGAGCTTTAACGCTTTCTGTTTAGGTGGCTGCTTTTAGGCCCACTGAAGCAGGGTGTCTTGTGTAATATAATCTTTAGCCTCCTGAGGAGGTTGTGTCCTTAATTAAAGGGGCTGTACCCCCTTTAATTAACTCTCGCGTATCTCTCTGGCTCGTGTTATAATTTTTGAGTTGAGGGGGGCGAGGCTGAACTTCTATTCATTTCTTAGGTAACCAGCTATAACTAAGCTCGGTAGGTTTGTCACCTCTACCCGGGGATCTTCCCACTCTTTTGCCACAGAGACGGGTTGGCCCTAATTAATAGGCTGTCTCGGGGTAGCTCGCTTAGTTTCGGGGTTTCGAACTAAAGTACGCTTTGCTCGGGGGGACTGGCTAAATCATGATGCGAAAGGTACGAGGGTTAGTCTCTGCTATTTGGTGCTTTGATGATTTTTTTCATTTCTCTTTCAGCGTTCCCTTGCGGTACTTTTGTTATGGCTTATAAAGTTGTGATCCCTTTCTGTCGCACATACTTGGGTGGTAAAATGTTTTAATTTGTTTTATTGTAGTAATTTGGGGTATTTTAATGTGATTTGGTTTATTTAGGGGTTAAAGCTAGCTGTTTGGCTCAGGGCGATCCAATTTGCATGGATGTCTTCTCGGTGTAAGGGAGATGCTTGTCTATCTCAGCCACGTCCTGGTTATTCCAAGTGCACCTTCCGGTACACTTACCATGTTACGACTTGCCTCCCCGTGTGTGATGGTTGTGTAATTATGGATAAAGTTGGGTGGGGCGAGGGGAGAGTGACGGGCGGTGTGTGCGCGTCTCAGAGCCTAATTCAAAAGGACACTCTGTTTTCTTTTTACTACTAAATCCACCTTTAGACGCTTGTTTCAGAGCGTCATTCGTAGTATTCTGATTTATAGAAAATGTAGCCCATTTCTTTCCACTTCATACGCTACACCTTGACCTGACGTTTTTGGGTGGGCCCGTTTTGCTTACTATTGGACCTTCACAGGGTAAGCTGACGACGGCGGTATATAGGCGGGAAAAGCAATAAGTGGTGAGGTTTAACGGGGATTATCGGTTCTAGAACAGGCTCCTCTAGGTGGGTCTGAGACACCGCCAAGTCCTTTGGGTTTTAAGCTGTGCTCGTAGTACCCGGGCGGATGTGTATGTAAGAGTACATCTAGGTTTATGGCTAAGCATAGTGGGGTATCTAATCCCAGTTTGTTTCTTAGCTTTCGTGGGGTCAGGAGTTAAATTTATTTAAGGCGACTTTCGTGTTAGGGCCTCGGGCCCTCGGGATGCGTATGACAGCTTAGAGGGCCTTTGGCCTTATTTATTTATAGTCCTTAACCACCCTTTACGCCGTAATTTATCAGCTTGGGTCTTTCGTATAACCGCGGTGGCTGGCACGAATTTTACCGACCCTTTTAGCCGTAACTAAGTCAAGTTTACACTTATGGCTTAATGTTTATTACTGCTGAAGTCCCTTGGGGGTGTGGCGTAGCAAGGCGTCTTGGGCTGAATGGTGTGTGCCTGATACCTGCTCCTCGTCCCCGGGCGGGGGATTGAGGGCATTCTCACGGGGGTGCGGATACTTGCATGTATAAGTTGGGCTAGAGCTGATATTAAAGTCAGGACCAAATTTTTATGCCTGCGGAATCTTTCTAGGGTTCATCTTAACATCTTCAGTGTTATGCTTTGGTTTAAGCTACACTAGC